GAATGGTTTGGATAAATAAGATTCATGATAGGCTTCCTACTGATTACCAAAAACTTGAACATAAAATGGATACATTTAATGGAGAATCATTATCGACAGACATTGGTCCTTTCTTGACCTCTATCAGTGAATTAGCTAGGAAATCAACAACTGGGTTTAGTCAGAATTTTAAAAAGCTTGTTTTAATATCCGAACAAAGAGGATTTGATTCAGAAAATAAAACAAAATGTTTGAAATTTCTATTCGATGTAATTACAACTGATCAAAATAATCAAACAATTCAAAATAAATCTATTGGAATAGAAGAAATCGGTAAAAAGATTCCTCGACGATCATACAAATTGATCAATTCTTTTGAAGAGCGGGAGGAGGAAAATGAGGAAGAATCAACAGAAAATCATGGGATTCGTTCAAGAAAAGCCAAACGTGTGGTAATTTATACTGATAAGGCGGATCCGGATCAGAATACCAATACTGATACTAGTACCAGTACTAATAGTGATCAAGCAGAAGAGTTGGCTTTGGTACGTTACTCGCAACAATCAGATTTTCGTCGGGATATAGTAAAAGGATCCATGCGCGCTCAAAGACGTAAAATAGTTACTTGGGAAATGTTTCAAGCGAATGTGCATTCCCTGCTTTTTTTGGACAGAATAGACAAAACTTTTTTTTTTTCTTTTGATATCTCCCGAACAATGAATCTAATTTTTAGAAATTTGATAGATACAGGACCGAAATTCAAAACTTCGGATTCTGAGGAGGAAGAGGCAAAAGAAAAGGCAAAAAAAATTGCAGATAAAAAAAACGAGAATGAAAGGATAGCAATAGCAGAAACTTGGGATACTATTATATTTGCTCAAGCAATAAGAGGTACTATGTTAGTAACCCAATCGATTCTTAGAAAATACATCATATTGCCTTCATTGATAATAGCTAAAAACCTCGGCCGTATGTTCTTATTTCAATTCCCCGAGTGGTACGAGGATTTGAAGGAGTGGAATAGAGAAATGCATGTTAAATGCACCTATAATGGTGTTCAATTATCAGAAACAGAATTTCCGAAAAACTGGTTAACAGATGGTATTCAGATAAAAATCCTATTTCCTTTCTGTCTGAAACCCTGGCGCAAATCCAAACTACGATCCCATCATAGAGATCCAATCCAAAAGAAAGGGAAAACAGAAAATTTTTGTTTTTTAACAATCTGGGGAAGGGAAACCGAACTACCTTTTGGTTCTGCCCGACAACAACCTTCCTTTTTTGAACCTATTTATAATGAATTCGAAAAAAAAAAGAGAAAAGTGAAAAAAAAATGTTTTCTAGTTCTAAGAGTTTTCAAAGAAAAAACAAAACTGTTTATAAAGGTCTCAAAAGAAAAAACAAGATGGATTACCAAAACGGTTCTATTTTTAAAAAGAATAATAAAAGAGTTTGCAAACGTAAATCCAATTTTCTTATTTGTATTGAAGAAAGTATATGAACCGAATGAAAATGGAAAAGATTCCATAATCATAAGCAGTAATAAAATTGTTCCTGAATCGACCATTCGAATTAGATTCATGGATTGGGCAAATTATTCACTGACAGAAAAAAAAAGGAAAGATCTGTCCGATAGAACAACCCTAATCAGAAATCAAATAGAAAGGGGTGCAAAAGACAAAAGAAAAATATTTCTAACTCCGGATATAAATATTAGTCCTAACGATACAAGTTGTGGTGATAAAAGATCGGAATCGCAGAAACATATTTGGCAGATATCAAAAAGAAGAAGTAACAGATTCATATTCATACGCAAATGGCACTATTTTTTGACATTTTTCAACGAAAGAATATACATACATATCTTTCTATGTACTGTTAATATTTCTAGAGTCAATGTACAACTTTTCCTTGAATCAACAAAAAAGATTATCGATAAATACATTCACAATGATGAAAAAAATAAAGAAGGGATTGATGAAACAAATCAAAGAAAGATTCACTTTATTTCGACTATAAAAAAGTATCTTTCTAGTATTAGTAATAATAAATCAAAGATTTCTGGTGACCTATATTCCTTTTCACAAGCATCTGTATTTTACAAATTATCACAAATCCAAGCTATTAATAAGAAGTTTCATTTGAGATCTCTACTTCAATATCGCGAAGCATATCTTATTCTTAAGGATAGAATCAGGAATTTTTTTGGAACACGAAGAGTATTAGATTCCAAATCAAGGCATAAAAAACTTCCGAATTCTGGAATGAATGAATGGAAAAACTGGTTAAGGGGTCATTATCAATACAATTTATCCCAGGCTAGGTGGTCTAAATTAGTACCGCAAAAATGGCGAACTAGGGTCAATCGGCGTCGTACGATTCAAAATAAAGACTCAAAAAAGAATTCATATGAAAAAGCCCAATTCATTCATTACGAGAAAAAAAATGATTATGAAGTGAATTCATTGACGAGCAAAAAAGCAAAATTAAAAAAAAACTACGGATATGATCTTTTTTCATATAAATATATTAATTATGGGGATAGGAAAGACTCATATATTTATCCATCCTCATTACAAGTAAACGAGGACCGAGAGATTCCATATAATTACAACACACCTAAAATTGAATCATTTTATGTACTGGGGGATATATCTATTAGTGATTATCTAGGAGAAGAGTATATTATTGGTACGGGTAAAAGTACGGATAGAAAATTTTTGGAGTGGAAAATTTTCGATTTATTTCTTAGAAAGAATATCGATATTGAGTCCTGGACCGATACGGATACCGGGACCAACATTAATAAAATGACTAAGACCGAGACTGATTATTATCAAATGATTGATAAGAAAGATCTTTTCTATCTCACGATTCATCAAGAAATCAACCCACCCAATCAAAAAAAAAAGTTTTTTTTGATGGGAATGAATAAAGAAATGCTATATCGTCCCATATTAAATACGAAATCTTGGTTCTTCTCAGAATTTGTGCCACTTTATGATGCATATAAGATCAAACCGTGGATTATACCAATCAAATTACTTCTTTTCATTTTTAATGGAAATGAAAACATTAGTGAAAACAAAAACATTAATGGAAATAAAAAAAAGGATCTTTGTATATCATCTAATCAAAAAGAATATCTTGAATTAAAGAATCGAAATCAAGAAGAAAAAGAACAGCTCGGCCACGGAAATATTGGCTCAGACGCACGAAAACGACAAAAAGATTTTGAAAAGGATTACACGGAATCAGACATTCAAAAACGTGAAAAGAAAGGACAACCCGAGAGTAACAAGAAAGCAAAACTAGAGTTATTCCTGAAAAAATATTTGCTTTTTCAATTGAGATGGGATGATCCTTTGAATCACAGAATTTTCAATAATGTTAAGGTATATTGTTTCCTGCTTAGACTAATAAATGCAAAGGAAATTGCTATATCCTCTATTCAAGGAGGAGAAATGCACCTGGATGTAATGTTAATTCAGACGAATCTAACTCTTCCAGAATTGATAAAAAAGGGAATATTGATTCTCGAACCAGTACGTCTGTCTATAAAATGGGATAGACAATTTATTATGTATCAAACCATAGGTATCTCATTGGTCCATAATAATAAATGCCAAACTAATGGAAGATATCGAGAAAAAAGATATGTTGATGAGAATTATTTCAATGGATCCATTGTACAACATAAAAAGATGCTTGTGAATAGAGACGAAAATCATTATGATTTGCTTGTTCCTGAAAATATTCTATCCCCTAGGCGTCGTAGAGAATTGAGAATTCTAATTTGTTTCAATTCCGGAAATAGGAATGTTATGGATAGAAATCCGGTATTTTTCAATGACAACAATGTAAGGAACTGGGGGCAATTTTTGGATGAGGACAAGCATATTGATACAGATATAAATAAATTCATCCAATTCAAATTGTTTCTTTGGCCCAATTATCGATTAGAGGATTTAGCTTGTATGAATCGCTACTGGTTTGATACCAATAATGGCAGCCGTTTCAGTATGTCAAGGATACATATGTATCCACGATTCGGAATTAGTTGATGGTTGGTACATTTCCTATATATCAGGTGTCGGGTCTGGTATATGAATGTACACACACGCTGTGTTACATTCTAATACATGATACCGATTCAATAACGTCTCGATTGGATTGAATCTAGAAATGATTCGGCAGAATCTTCTTAGGTCAAAATAATTTTCTTTTGTGGGTACAGAAATTGCCCTTCTATCGAATCAAATTACAAATTGTACTTACAATTCATTTGAATTTAATTTTGATTTGATTTGATAGAATAAAGTAATATATGAATAAATCCAGATTATTGGGTGTATCAGATCAAAATAACTGGCATTATTATTATTCCTGATTGGTAAAATCCATATCTGTGGAAAAAAAAAAAAGAGAGAGAAATTTTATTTTTATGGTTATGGTCAAAAATTCATTCATCTCAGTTATTCCGAAAGAAGAAAAAAACAAAGGGTCTGTTGAATTTCAAGTAATCAGTTTCACCAATAAGATACAGAGACTTACTTCACATTTTGAATTGCACAGAAAAGATTATTTATCTCAGATAGGTTTGCGGAAAATTCTGGGAAAACGTCAACGACTGCTGGCTTATTTGTCAAAGAAAAATAGAGTGCGTTATAAAAAATTAATCGATCAATTAGATATTCGGGCACCAAAAACTCGTTAATTTGAAGATTATTTGAATTCTTTGGTTTATTAGATCTTGAATTTTGATGAACCTCATTTATTTCGTTTTCGGCAATTCATAGAATAATGGATCGGAGAAGAAAACATATGAACGTACCGGCTACAAGAAAAGACCTCATGATAGTTAATATGGGTCCTCACCACCCATCAATGCATGGTGTTCTTCGACTTATCGTTACTCTAGATGGTGAAGATGTTATTGACTGCGAACCCGTATTGGGTTATTTACACAGAGGGATGGAAAAAATTGCGGAAAACCGAACAATTATACAATATCTTCCTTATGTAACACGTTGGGATTATTTAGCTACTATGTTCACAGAGGCAATAACGGTAAATGCACCAGAACAATTAGGAAATATTCAAGTACCCAAAAGAGCCAGCTATATCAGAGTAATTATGCTGGAGCTGAGTCGTATAGCTTCTCATTTATTATGGCTTGGACCTTTTATGGCAGATATCGGTTCACAGACTCCCTTCTTCTATATTTTCAGAGAAAGGGAATTGCTATATGACCTATTCGAAGCTGCCACAGGTATGCGAATGATGCATAATTATTTCCGTATCGGGGGAGTCGCTGCTGATCTACCTCATGGCTGGATAGATAAATGTTTGGATTTCTGCGATTATTCTTTAACAGGAATTGTTGAATATCAAAAGCTTATTACGCAAAATCCCATTTTTTTGGAACGAGTTGAAGGGGTGGGCATTATTGGTGGGGAGGAAGCAATAAATTGGGGTTTATCGGGACCAATGCTACGAGCTTCCGGAATCCAATGGGATCTTCGTAAAGTTGATCATTATGAGTGTTACGATGAATTCGATTGGGAAGTCCAGTGGCAAAAAGAAGGAGACTCATTAGCTCGTTATTTAGTACGAATCAATGAAATGACGGAATCCATAAAAATTATTCAACAGGCTCTAGAAGGAATTCCGGGGGGGCCCTATGAGAACTTAGAAGTTCGACGCTTTGATAGAGCAAGTGATTCCGAATGGAATGGTTTTGAATATCGATTCATTAGTAAAAAGCCTTCTCCCACTTTTGAATTGTCGAAACAAGAACTTTATGTGAGAGTAGAAGCCCCAAAGGGAGAATTGGGAATTTTTCTGATAGGGGATAATAGTGTTTTTCCCTGGAGATGGAAAATTCGTCCACCTGGTTTCATCAATTTGCAAATTCTTCCTCAGCTAGTTAAAAGAATGAAATTGGCTGATATCATGACGATACTAGGTAGTATAGATATCATTATGGGAGAAGTTGATCGTTGAAATGATAATTGATACGACAGAAGTACAAGCTATCAATTCTTTTTCCAGATCGGAATCCTTAAAAGAGGTCTATGACCTCTTATGGCTGCTTGTCCCTATTTTTACTCCTGTATCGGGAATCACAATAGGCGTACTCGTGATTGTGTGGTTAGAAAGAGAAATATCTGCAGGGATACAACAACGTATCGGGCCTGAATATGCCGGCCCCTTGGGAATTCTTCAAGCTCTAGCAGATGGGACCAAACTACTTTTGAAAGAGGATCTTCTCCCATCTAGAGGAGATGTTCGTTTATTCAGTATGGGGCCATCTATAGCGGTCATATCAATTCTACTAAGCTATTTAGTAATTCCTTTTGGCTATCGCCTTGTTCTAGCCGATCTCAGTATAGGCGTTTTTTTATGGATCGCTATTTCCAGTATTGCTCCTATTGGACTTCTTATGTCAGGATATGGATCGAATAATAAATATTCTTTTTCAGGTGGTCTACGAGCTGCTGCTCAATCTATTAGTTATGAAATACCATTAACTCCGTGTGTGTTATCAATATCTCTACGTGTGATTCGTTGGAACATGAACCTTTACCCCTTTCCTTTATTTCCAGGAAAGTGGTTGGATGTGTTGAATAGATACCTTTCTCTTTTTATTCATCATTCGGGTCGATGAGTTAAACCAGATAGTTATATGAGTGAAACAAAACAGCTTATGAATTTGCAGTAAGAAGATTGATTCTCATTCCCTATGTACGAGAGTAAAGTGGAAGTAAACATAAGCGGTCGAAACTGTTTACCCCAAGGTTGGTTGATTAGTCATCATGACTTGAAGCGGGTGCAAAAGATCAACTGTATGGAGTTTCTACTATTGTATTGTATGTTGTTGTATGTTGTATGTATTACCATATCGGGGATCAATCAAAAATGAGTGGACGGTTAGGAACACGAAGGTACACAAAGGATTAGTGATGAAGATAATGTAAGGTATCCAAAGGGATATTTCTGCATAACATAAAAGGAATCATAATGAGGGCTTTAAGTTCGTAGAAATGATCAAGCAGTACTTCCTCACGATTCCGATCCAGAGTATGCTTCTATCCACTGATTAAATAAATGACTGTCGAGAACGAAGTAATCCTTTGATTTTATTTTTTAGAAACCCCCCTTCTGAGTGAGAAAGAAGAACAGGAACGAAAGAAATGGAATGCAATAGGAAAACTGAATAATAAGAGATCTTTGTTTATTCTTTCTTTCCTCAATCCTATCCATATTCATACGGATAGAATTCTTATAATGATTTATCAACTATAACTCATTAATTAGTGTCTAATTATTTTTCGTACGAAAAGTATGGGTCGAAATATCTATTGAAACAACGAGTATTTTATTGAAGGATTAAGTTATTACTGAACTAAAAGAATTCTAAGTCTAATTAGAAAATAAAGGATGAGATCAATTCGGAAGCGCTTTTTTTTATTATGGCGGACGGAATTCCATTGGTCTAATCCGGGACTCTTCGATACATCGTTACTCTAATCTACACTACAAACATGCCGAGGTAATAATGAACCAGTCCTTAGATTTATTTGTGGCCATCGAGGAGCCGTATGAAGCTGAGGTCTCATGTGCGGTTCTGGAATAGCGATGAGAATAGTGATGTTATCATCGACTATGATTATCTAACAGTTCAAGTACAGTTGATATAGTTGAGGCACAGTCAAAATATGGGTTTTGGGGGTGGAATCTGTGGCGTCAACCTATAGGGTTTATAGTTTTTCTAATTTCTTCCCTAGCGGAATGTGAAAGATTACCTTTTGATTTACCAGAAGCAGAGGAGGAATTAGTAGCAGGTTATCAAACCGAATATTCAGGTATTAAATCTGGTTTATTTTACGTTGCTTCTTACCTAAATCTACTAGTTTCTTCATTATTTGTAACAGTTCTTTACTTGGGCGGGTGGAATTTCTCTATTCCGTACATATTCATTTCTGAACCTTTTGGAATAAATAAAACAGGTGGAGTCTTTGGAATGACAGTTGGTATCCTTATTACATTAGCTAAAGCTTATTTGTTCCTGTTCATTCCTATCACAACAAGATGGACTTTACCTAGGATGAGAATGGACCAGCTATTAAACCTTGGGTGGAAATTTCTTTTACCTATTTCTCTAGGTAATCTATTATTAACAACTTCTTCCCAACTCGTTTCGCTATAACAAAATATGATATTCTAGATTCATAACCTATCTAGAGCAAGAGAAAGAAACATCAAACTATTCATGGATATCCACGATATGTTCCCTATGGTGACTGGGTTCATGAATTATGGTCAACAGACAATACGAGCTGCAAGGTATATTGGTCAAAGTTTCATGATTACCTTATCTCACGTGAATCGTTTACCTGTGACTATTCAATATCCTTATGAAAAATCGATCACATCGGAGCGTTTTCGTGGTCGAATCCATTTTGAATTTGATAAATGCATTGCTTGTGAAGTATGTGTTCGGGTATGCCCCATAGATCTACCCGTTGTTCATTGGAGATTGGAAACGGATATTAGAAAGAAACGGTTGCTTAATTATAGCATTGATTTTGGAATCTGTATATTTTGTGGTAATTGTGTCGAGTATTGTCCAACAAACTGTTTATCAATGACTGAAGAATATGAACTTTCTACTTATGATCGTCACGAATTGAATTATAATCAAATTGCTTTGGGCCGGTTACCAATGTCAGTAATTGGAGATTACACAATTCGAACAATTACGAATTCGACTCCAATCAAAATAATCAGGGGTAAACCTCTTGATTCAAAAACGATTACCAATTACTAAGATTCCGTTTTGATCTAAAGTAAAGGAGTGAGGCTTCTTTCATTTTGCTAGGTCAATAAATAACTATTGATTGGTGAGAATCGAGGCTTGACTTGGATTTAGAATGGATTCATAGATCTGTGATGATTTCAAAATATACAATTTCGAACTACTCTTTCAGATACAGTAGCGGGATTGATCCAATAACTGTATCTATATAAATCTACACCCCTTTAGGATTCAATTAGGAACGTATCATATACAAGAAAAAAAATAAGGTAACCTCTTTTTTCTTGGATCGGTTAGTAAGTTTATGAAATATTTCGATTTATTTATCTCTTTTTTTACACATAATGGATTTACCTGGACCAATACATGATATTCTTTTAGTATTTCTGGGATCAGGTCTTATATTAGGAGGTCTGGGGGTGGTCTTACTTACCAACCCAATTTATTCTGCTTTTTCATTGGGACTGGTTCTTGTTTGTATATCCTTATTCCATATTCCATCTAACTCCTATTTTGTAGCTGCTGCACAGCTCCTTATTTACGTAGGAGCTGTAAATGTTTTAATCCTATTTGCTGTGATGTTCATGAATGGTTCAGAATATTACAACGATTTCTATCTTTGGACCGTTGGGGATGGGGTCACTTCACTGGTTTGTACAAGTATTCTTTTTTCACTAATTACTACTATCTCGGATACGTCGTGGTACGGGATTGTTTGGACTACAAGATCAAATCAGATTATAGAGCAGGACCTAACAAGTAACGTTCAACAAATTGGGATTCATTTATCAACAGATTTTTACCTTCCATTTGAACTCATTTCTATAATTCTTTTAGTTGCTTTGATAGGTGCAATTGCTATGGCCCGGCAGTAAAGTAATTAAGTAATAAATACTTAGATCCAAAATAAAATAAATAAAGTCTTATTTTGTTCTATGTTATCACATCCATTTTCCTTCAGTTCTATTTTCATATTCTATTGTTCATATATGAAATTGAAAGGGGTTTAGTTCGATCCATTACTAATACCTTACTTTGTTTCGTACTTAATTTATATTCTAATCAAATCGGTGAAATTGTTGTTCATATTGAAATGAATCAAGATTGATGAGGGGTTGGTCAATGATGACCGAACATGTACTTATTTTGAGTGCCTATTTATTTTCTATCGGTATTTATGGATTGATCACAAGTCGAAAC